TCAATTCGATATGTATTTAAAAAAGGAGCCCCTTCGTTGTTTTTCATCATTAATAAATCGAATAAACGAAAGTTTGTTTTCATAATTTTAGGTCCTTCTTTACCCCATAGAGACATTGAATAGAATGAGCTGCTTTTTTTGCCACTGTAATTTTGAAAATAAATGTTTAAATGTCCTTCAAAAGTAAGTAAATAAATGCGAAACATATAAAAGGCGGTTAATCCTGCCGTAGAATAAGCTATTATTGCAAAAATAGGTGAATACAACCAACTATCATTAAGAATTTCATCTTTGGACCAAAAACAAGCAAGAGGTGGAATACCACAAAGAGACAGTGTACCTAATAAAAAAGAAATTTTTGTAATTGGTACATGTTTTCTTAAACCTCCCATAAGAACCATATTCTGACTTTTATCTGGAGAATATCCAACAATAGCTTCCATCGAATGAATAATAGATCCAGATCCTAAAAACAGCAATGCTTTCGAATAAGCATGAGTAATCAAATGAAATAAAGCAGCTCGATACGAACCCATACCTAAAGCTAACATCATATAACCCAATTGAGACATTGTAGAATAAGCTAAACCTCTCTTAATATCTTTTTGAGCAAGAGCTAAAGTAGCTCCTAAAAATAATGTTATTATACCTATCAAAGATATTATATTTAATATATAAGGTATAACTATGAAAAGAGGAAGAAGCCTAGCTACAAGAAAAATTCCTGCTGCTACCATGGTAGCAGCATGTATAAGAGCTGAAATAGGGGTAGGCCCTTCCATGGCATCGGGTAACCAAACATGAAGGGGAAATTGAGCAGATTTAGCAACTGCGCCAGCAAATAATAGGAAAGCACAGAAAGTAACAAATAAAGGATTAACTTCATTATTATAATTATTATAAACCAAATTATTGAATATTTCAAACAAATCCCGAAATTCAAAACTACCTGTTATCCAATAAAAACCTAAAATTCCTAATAATAACCCAAAATCTCCAACACGATTAGTTACAAACGCTTTCTGACAAGCATTCGCCGCACTGGGTCGGGTGAACCAAAAACCTATTAATAGATAAGAACACATTCCAACCAATTCCCAAAAAATATAAATTTGTATTAAATTAGAACTAGTAACTAATCCCAACATTGAAGTATTGAAAAAACTCATATAAGCAAAAAATCTCACGTATCCTCGATCATGAGACATATAATTATCACTATAAATAAGAACCATAACCCCAACACTAGTGATTAATATTGACATAATAGAAGTAAGTGGGTCAATTAAGGAGCCGAACTCTAAAGAAAAATCATTATTGATGGTCCAAGACCATACATATTGATAGACAGAATTGTTATTTAGTTGCTGAATAAAGAAATGGGCTGAAAAAATCATAACTATACTTAATAATAAAACACTCGGAAAAGCCCACATACGGCGAAGATTTTTAGTTGCCGTTGGAAAAAGTAGAAGTCCTGCTCCTATTAACATAGGAACTGGAAGGGGAATGAACGGTATGATCCATGAATATTGATATGTATATTCCATATAAAAATAAATAAAAAAATTATCTTAATTAATTGTTTCTGATTCACCAGTTCTTATTTCTTTTCTTTTGAAAGCGGTCGATTAATAAAAAAATTAAGATATATAAAATACAACTTAAATAGAATTTCATTTTCCAACCTTAATTATTCGGAATCTTTCCAAACTACTTCAAATATTTCAAATGAAGATGAAGAGTTAGGGTTAGTCAAATGATATAAACAAGTTACGAGCGAAAAATAAATATGTACTTTAATTTATTATTAGTTTATTATTAGTTTATTATTAATTATTATTAGTTTATTATTAATATTGAATTGTTAATATGAAATTTTATGAAGATAAAAACGAAAAATGGCAATTTCGATCTAATTATTACGTAATACAATAATTTATTTATATCTATAGAGCAAGGCTAAATAATGACAACAAAAAGGTAGTTAATAGGAATCATAGGGCCCATAACTTGACTCATAAAACCTATTTATTGCAGTTTGGTTCGGTTATTCCCAATCATTAACGAATTTTTTTAGAACTAATGTCTTCGATTACAATAAAAACTATTTATAAGAAATGCTTTGCTATCCTAAACTTTTTTATCTAAAATAAAAACGGAGGGGCAAAAAAAAATGGCTTTTATTTTAGTTTTAGAAAGTGTTTTGTATATTTTAATCAATTAACTACATAGGACCATTCGAATTTAAAAATTAAAATTAAATGTCCTCTTTCTTCGAACTTGACCCATTTTTTTAATTTAATATAATTAAAAAAAAAAATAAAAATTATTACAGTTTTTTTTTTATTAATCTTAAGCGGAAGAGGAATTGAGTTTTTAAACCTTTCCAGGTAGTTTTTAAACCTTTCCATGTATTTTATTCCATGTAAGAATGTAACATGACAAAAATAGAAAGTAAAGACCCCCAACCCCTTTTGTTTGTATTTTTTATTTTATCAACTTCAATCTATTCTATTTGGCATAGTAGATCGTATTGTTCTTAGTAATATTTTTAATATTTTAAACAATTTTTCCAAACACCAAGGGAATGCAATTTCTAGAATAGCTAGCTAGAGATATAGTAAAGAACAATTGATTTTGAACACTAGATGTCTTTCACATCCAACCGATGAACCGATTATAATTTTAAAATGGCAGTTCCAAAAAAGCGCACCTCTAGTTCCAAAAAACGTATTCGTAAAAATCTTTGGAAAAAGAAAGGATATTGGGCAGCATTGAAAGCTTTTTCATTAGCGAAATCTCTTTCTACCGGTAACTCAAAAAGTTTTTTTTGTGTGACAAATAAATAATTAAACAATAGACTAAATAATATGAATAGGTCTAATTCAAAAAAATGATTCTAATTTTTGTTAGAATTTTTTTTTGTAAAATTTCCAAGTTATCAAGAATATAAATAATATTAATCTAATAATAATAGATTATTATCTAAATTAATATTTCATTTGTTATTAAAACAAAATGAATTCCATTCTCTAATAGCAATAACAATATAAAATGGAATTCATTTTGTTATTTTTTAGTTCGAGCCATGACAAAATTATCTCGTTACAAATGTTGCTTTTATTTTCAGGAGACCATAAATAAAGTAATAAAAAAGTAAATAAAGTAATAAAAAAGTAATAAACTAAAAAATGAAAAATCCCGTTGTTAGTTAACTGAAAAAAAGGATACTCTAAAATAAAAATAACTAATAAACAAAAGATAAGATTATTAATATTATTAAAGAAAACGTTTAGATTAAATGCCTGATTTTGAAACAAATTTTTAGTCATCAATTTGAATGTTTCCTAAAAAAATATTGAATTAACCCTCCCAATCTCGACGATTGAATAAAAATAGGTTATTATGATTTTGAATAAGCCGCTATGGTGAAATCGGTAGACACGCTGCTCTTAGGAAGCAGTGCTAGAGCATCTCGGTTCGAGTCCGAGTAGCGGCATGGCTTTTTCTAAAAGAGTAAGCCCTATAATGAATTCAATTCCCTATTTCAATTCCTATAATTGAGAATCCCTTTAATAAATTTTATGATAGTTTCAACTTTAGAGCGTATATTAACTCATATATCCTTTTCGATCATTTCAATTGTAATTACAATTCATTTGATAACTTTATTTGTCGATGAAATCGTAGGACTATATGATTCATCAGAAAAGGGCATGATAGTTACTTTTTTCTGCATAACAGGATTATTAGTTATTCGTTGGATTTATTTTGGGCATTTACCATTAAGCAATTTATATGAATCATTAATTTTTCTGTCGTGGGGTTTTTCCATTATTCATATGATTCCGTATTTTAAAAAACATAAAAACCATTTAAGCGCAATAACGGCGCCAAGTGTTCTGTTTACCCAGGGTTTCGCTACTTCAGGTCTTTTAAATGAAATGCATCAATCTGCAATATTAGTACCGGCTCTCCAATCACATTGGTTAATGATGCACGTAAGTATGATGGTGTTGAGCTATGCAGCTCTTTTGTGTGGATCATTATTATCACTAGCTCTTCTAGTCATTACATTTCGAGAATCCATAAGGATTTTTAGTAAAAGCAAAAATTTGTTAACTGAGCAATTTGCCTTTGGTGAGATTCAATACGTGAATGAAAGAAACAATGTGTTAAAAAACACTTCTTTGATTTCTTCTCAGAATTATTACAGATATCAATTAATTCAACAATTGGATCGATGGAGTTATCGTATTATTAGTTTAGGATTTATCCTTTTAACCATAGGTATTCTTTCGGGAGCAGTATGGGCTAATGAAGCATGGGGATCCTATTGGAATTGGGATCCAAAAGAAACTTGGGCATTTATTACTTGGACCATATTTGCGATTTATTTACATATCCGAACAAATAAAAATTATGAAACTGAAAATTCTGCAATTGTGGCCTCAATGGGCTTTCTTATAATTTGGATATGTTATTTTGGGGTTAATCTATTAGGAATAGGGTTACATAGTTATGGTTCATTTACATTACCATCTAATTGAATCTAATTGAATTTCTAATTGAATTTAAAGTACTTGACAACGAAAAGCCTAGGGCAGCATACATTATGAAACCCTTATATCAACCATCAAGAACCATTTGAATCATTCTATTTCCATTACTTGATTCAAATGGTTCTCAAAATGTCAAAATATCTGGTTATATTTTTATAATAGAATTCCAATTTTTTTATTTAACTTAAAAGCTGAAAAAGACTTTTTTTGGACAATGAACGATTTTAAAAATCATCGTATTTTTTTTATTGACAAAAACTATCTATAAAAAAAATTTGATAGAATAGCTTCGACCTTCTCAACTGATAATGAGAAAACGAAATCGGGATAAATACCAATACCTATTACCGGTAAAAGGATCGAAATCGAAATAAATAACTCGCGCGGTCCAGAATCAAAAAAATAAGAGTTTTTGGGGACATTAAAAAGCTTGTATCCATAGAACATCTGGCGTAACATAGATAATGAATAAATAGGAGTTAATATCATTCCAATTGCCATTACAAAAGTAATTAAGATTTTTGTTATTAAAAGATATTTTTGGCTAGTAAGTATTCCAAAAAAAACTACCAATTCGGCAACAAAACCGCTCATGCCCGGTAATGCAAGCGAAGCCATTGATAAGATACTGAAAGTCGTGAATATTTTTGGAATTGAGACGGCCATTCCGCCCATTTCGTCGAGGTAAACAAGTCGTATTCTATCATAACTCGTTCCGGCCAAGAAAAAAAGTGCAGCGCCAATAAATCCGTGAGAAATTATTTGTAAAATGGCCCCGTTGAGCCCTGTATCGCTTATAGAACCAATTCCTATAATTATGAAACCCATATGAGATACAGAAGAATAGGCTATTCGTTTTTTTAAATTACGCTGACCCGGAGATGTTAAAGCTGCATAGATAATTTGAATTGTGCCTACTATCATCAACCAGGGAGAAAATATAGAATGGGCATGGGGTAATAATTCCATATTGATCCGAACCAACCCATATGCTCCCATTTTTAATAAGATTCCGGCTAAAAGCATACAAGTACTATAATGTGCCTCTCCATGGGTGTCTGGTAACCATGTGTGTAGGGGTATGATCGGTGATTTGACAGCAAAAGCAATAAGAAATCCAATATAAAATATTATTTCCAGTGCTACAGGATACGATTGATTAGCTGATGTTTCAAAATTTAATGTCGGTTCATTGGAGCCGTATAAACCAATACCCAGAACTCCTATTAATAAAAAAACGGAACCTCCAGCAGTGTACAAAATAAATTTTGTAGCTGAATACAAACGTTTCTTTCCACCCCACATGGATAGAAGTAGATAAACGGGAATTAATTCTAACTCCCACATGATGAAAAAAAGTAAAAGGTCTTGAGAAGAAAATAGTCCTATTTGACCACTATACATTGCTAACATTAGGAAATGGAATAGTCGTGAATCTCGAGTAACGGGCCAAGCCGCTAAAGTAGCTAAAGTTGTGATAAAGCCTGTCAGTAAAATGGGTCCTATAGAAATTCCATCTATTCCCAATCTCCAGTAAAAATCAAAATAATTGATCCATTTATAATTCTCCGTTAGTTGCATTAACGGATCATCCAATTGGAAACGATAACCGAATGCATAGGTTGTTAGAAGGAGTTCTACTATACATATACATACAGTATACCACCTTATTACCTTATTTCCTCTATGAGGAAGAAAGAAAATTAAGGAACCCGCGGATATTGGCAAAACTACAACTAGCGTTAACCAAGGAAAATTATTCATAGTAAAAACAAAATAAACTTGGACCAGAAAAACCCGTGCTCGAAATAAATATATTTTGAGCGCGGGTTTTTGTCGGTAAAGGTAAAAAAATCAAATGTATTCGAGTAGGGTTTTCTGAAACGTATTAATAAGCTAGACCCATACTTCGAGTTGTTTCATGCCATAAATAAACGCGAACACTCAAGAAATCCGTTGGACAGGCAGATTCACATCTCTTACAACCGACACAGTCCTCTGTTCTTGGAGCAGAAGCTATTTGCTTAGCTTTACATCCGTCCCAAGGTATCATTTCTAATACATCAGTTGGGCAGGCTCGCACACATTGAGTACACCCTATACACGTATCATAAATCTTTACTGAATGTGACATTGGATCTATAAATTTTTAAACGTCAGAAATTTTCGATCTAGTAAACTTGTAAATGAATCATATATTTAGACACCAGATGAATCAATAATTTACCAGAAATTTGGAAGCAATCTACTTCTGGATCGACTCATACGATAGAACCAAGATACTTTGATTTCTTACATTTTCTAAAATATGGATTAGATTTAATGTATGGTCATGTTAATTAGAATTTATGAATATTGTAATTTCTATGATTAATACTACACTACTTATTCAACAAATTCGATTGATTGATACGAGTTGATTTTCTGTTACGATAAATTGACGAAACAATGGCCAGTCCAATAGCTGCTTCAGCGGCGGCAATAGCTATAACAAAAATTGAGAAAATATTTCCTTTTAATTGCCGGCTATCAAAAAAATCAGAAAATGTTACGAAATTTATATTAACCGCATTCAGTATAAGTTCAAGACACATAAGGGCTCTAACCATATTTCGGCTTGTGATCAATCCATAGATACCGATAGAAAATAAGTAGGCACTCAAAACAAGTACATGCTCGAGCATCATTGACTAACTCCTTATCAATTTTGATTCATTTCAATATGAACTGAATAACAATTCAACAGATTCAATTGACTAGAATATAAAGTGCGGAACAAAGAAATATATTGTATTGGTAATAGATTAAATAAAAGAGTTTTTATTTTGACTTTTAGACATAACCAATTTTAAAACCAATTTTAAAATGGAAGATAAAAAAATGTAATAACACAGAACAGAGTTGAATTTTGATTACTGTTGGAAATTCTAGAAATTTATTACTGGCGCGCTACCGCAATTGCGCCTATTAAAGCGACTAAAAGAATTATCGAAATGAATTCAAATGGAAGAAAAAAATCTGTTGATAAATGAATTCCAATTTGTTGACTATTACTTATCAAATCTTGCTCTATAATCTGGTTTGATCTTGCAGTCCAAATAATCCCGTACCATGACGTATCCGTAATACTAATCATTAGTAAAACAAAAATACTTGTACAAACTGGTAAAGTAATCCCATCCCCAACAGTCCAAAGATTAAAATCTTTGTAATCTTCTGAACCATTCATAAACATCACAGCAAATACAATTAAAACATTTATAGCTCCCACGTAAATAAGAAGTTGTGCAGCAGCTACAAAATAGGAGTTTAATAGAATATAAAATAAGGATATACAAACAAGAACCAGCCCCAATGAAAAGGCAGAATAAATGGCGTTGGTAAATAATACCACACCTATACCGCCTAGTATAAGACCCAATCCCAGAAAGACTAAAAGAAAGTCATGTATTGGTCCAGGCAAATCCATTATATGTAAAATAAGAGATAAATAAATCTAAATGTTTTTCATGACTTTATTGAGACCCGATCAGAAATTTTTTTTAATAATTTTTCAAAAATTCCTAATTAAATCCTAAGAGATAGGACTAAATGTAGGTACAATTATTGGGCTAATTTTATTCTTTATCTGAAGGAATAGGTCTAATCCGAAATTTTTTATTTCGAAATATATACAGATATATTAATTAATAGATTTTCAATCAAAATAAAGATTCGCTTCTTAATCAACCAATTAATAGTTGGAATTTCATTTCTAGTTATTGACCAAACAAAAGAACCTTTATTTCTTTTAAATAAATAAATCAAAACCGAACCTTAGTATTGTTAAAGTAATTGGAAGTTATTCTTGAATCAAGAGATTTACTTATTTTTTATTTGAGGTGAATTAAAAATTGTTCGAATTGTATAATCGTCAACTACTGACATTGGTAAACGACCTAAAGCAATTTGATTATAATTTAATTCGTGACGATCATAAGTAGAAAGTTCATATTCTTCAGTCATTGATAAACAATTTGTTGGACAATACTCAACACAATTACCACAAAATATACAGATTCCGAAATCAATACTGTAATTTAGTAATCGTTTCTTTCGAATATCTGTTTCTAATTTCCAATCAACAACGGGTAGATCTATAGGACATACACGAACACATACTTCACAAGCAATACATTTATCAAATTCAAAATGAATTCGACCACGGAAACGTTCCGCGGTGATTAATTTTTCATACGGATATTGAATAGTTACGGGTAAACGATTTGCGTGAGATAAAGTAATCATGAAACCTTGACCGATGTACCTTGCAGCCCGTACTGTTTGTTGACCATAATTCATGAACCCAGTTACCATAGAAAACATATCGTGAATATATATATGAATAATTTTATGTTTGTTTATTTCTCTTGTTTGAGACAAATTGTGAATATAGAATATTCCTTTACAGCGAAAAGAGTTGAGAAGAAGTTGTTAATAATAGATTACCGAGAGAGATCGGTAAAAGAAATTTCCATCCAAGATTTAATAGTTGGTCCATTCTTAGCCTCGGCAAAGTCCATCTTGTTGTGATAGGAATGAACAAGAACAAATAAGTTTTAGTTAATGTAATAAAGATACCAATCGTCGCTTCAAAGACTCCACCTAATTTATTTATTTCAAAAAACTCAGAAACATATATGTCTGGAATAGATATATTCCAGCCTCCCAAGTAAAGAACTGTTACAAATAATGAAGAAACTAATAGGTTTAGATAAGAAGCAACATAAAATAAACCAAATTTTATACCCGAGTATTCGGTTTGATAACCTGCTACTAATTCTTCTTCTGCTTCTGGTAAATCAAAAGGTAATCTCTCACATTCTGCTAGGGAAGAGATGAGAAAAATGATAAACCCTATAGGCTGACGCCATAAATTCCACCCCCCAAAACCATATTTTGATTGCGCCTCAACTATATCAATTGTACTTGAACTGTTAGATAATCATAGTCGGTGATACCATCACTGTTATCATCGCTATTACAGAACCGTACGTGAGATTTTCATCTCATACGGCTCCTTAAAGGCCATAAATAAATCTAAGGACCGGGTAAGTATTATTTTATCTTGATACATTTGTAGGATGGATAAGGTCAAATCTTATTGGACGGTCCAAAATTAGACCAATAGAATTCTGTCTGTTATAATTATTAGTTTTAAATAATTGTTATTTTAATAATTAAATAAATTAATAATAAAATAAAAAAAAAAAAACAAAGTACTTCTGAATTGATCTCACCCCTTCTTTAAAAAATTTCAATTTTTCTTTGTCGAGTAATAACTTAATTCTTCAATAAAATACTTCTTGTAGAAATATAACTAACATAATTAACCCTTCGTTTTTACTTACGAAAAAAAAAATTCCATATTAATTCATGAATTATGATATATATTCTATATATATATGAATATAGAATATGAATATGGAAAAGGATAAAAAAGATATATTTTTTTATTGGAATTGGGTTTCTTTCTCTTTTTTTTTTTTCGTTCCTATTCTTCTTTCTATTTCTTAAAAAAAGAGGGCTTACAAAATAAAGGATTTTTTCGTTCCCAATAGTTATGTATTTCATCGGTGGATAGGAGCATACTCTGGATTGGAATAGTGCCTTGGGGAGTACTTCCTAATAATTTCTACTAACTTTAAGCCCCGATTAGTATTCGTTGTTTGTATATTATGTAAAAAAGCCCTTTTTGGATAATTTACATAATTTACATTTCCATTACAAATCCGTTACATATCTTGGTGTTTCTAACCATCCACTCGTTTTTGTTCAACCCTCCGTTATGATAATACATGTATGTTAATCCATACAAATGATAGTGAAAAATCAATACGGTGGATTTTTTGAGCCCGCTTCAAGTCAGGATGACTAATCGACCAATCTTGGCTTGGGGTAAACGATTTCTTATGTTTATGTTTATTTTCGCTTAACTCTTTAACTCTTATACATGGAAAATGAGACTCAATATTTTTACTGCGAATTTATATATTTATATATTCTAAATTATATAATATATATATAAGCTGTTTTCTTTCACTCAATATAACTATTTTATTGAATTTTTCAATCCGAATAATGAATAAAAAAAAAAAAATGAAGATCTCTAACCCTACTCAATTCATTCCACCGTTTTCCTCGAAAGGAAGAATAGAGAAAGGTTTATGTCTATATATCAACGAATCGCACGTAGAGATATTGATAACACACATAAAGTTAATGGTATTTCATAACTAATTGATTGAGCAGCAGCTCGTAGACCACCTAAAAAGGAATATTTATTATTTGACCCGTATCCTGACATAAGAAGTCCAATGGGAGCAATACTTGAAATGGCAATCCATAAAAAAACACCAATATTGAGATCCGCTAAAACAAGACGATACCCAAATGGAACTACTAAATAGCTTACTAAAATGGATATAACTGCTATGGATGGACCGATACTGAATAAACGAGTATCCCCTCTAGATGGAAAAAGATTTTCTTTGAAAAGAAGTTTTGTCCCATCTGCTAGAGCTTGAAGAACTCCCAAAGGGCCGGCGTATTCAGGTCCAATACGTTGTTGTATTCCCGCGGATATTTCTCTTTCTAACCATACAATTACCAGTACGCCTATTGTAATTCCCAATACAAGAGTCAAAATAGGAATAAGTAACCATATAATTCCATAGACCCCCTTTAAAAATTCCAATCTAGAAAAAGAATCGATCTCTTGTAATTCTAGTGTATCTAGTGTATCAATTATCATTTCAACGATCAACTTCTCCCATAATGATATCTATACTACCTAGTATTGTCATAATATCAGCCAATTTCATTCTTTTAACTAACTGAGGAAGAATTTGCAAATTGATAAAACCCGGCGGTCGAATTTTCCATCTCCAAGGAAAACCACTCCGATCCCCTATCAGGAAAATCCCTAATTCGCCTTTTGGAGCTTCGACTCGCACATAAAGTTCTTGTTTCGGCAATTCAAATGTAGGAGAAGGTTTTTTACTAATAAAGCGATATTCAAAATCATTCCATTCTGGATTCCTTTCTCTATCAAAGTAGCGGATTTCTAAATTCTCATATGGTCCCCCCGGAATTCCTTCGAGAGCCTGTTGAATAATTTTTACAGATTCCACCATTTCACCAATTCGGACTAGATAACGAGCCAATGAATCCCCTTCTTTTTGCCACTGTACTTCCCAATCAAATTCGTCATAACACTCATACTGATCAACTTTACGAAGGTCCCATTGTATTCCGGACGCTCGCAGCATTGGTCCTGATAAACCCCAGTTTATTACTTCCTCTCGACCAATAATGCCTACCCCCTCGACTCGTTCTAAAAAAATAGGATTGCGTGTAATAAGTTGTTGATATTCAGCAACCCTTATTAAAAAATAATCGCAGAAATCCAAACATTTATCTATCCAGCCATAAGGGAGATCAGCCGCCACCCCTCCGATCCGAAAATAATTATGCATCATTCTCATACCGGTGGCAGCTTCGAATAGATCATATACTAATTCTCTTTCTCTGAAAATATAGAAAAAAGGAGTCTGTGCACCAATATCCGCCATAAAAGGGCCGAGCCATAACAGATGAGAAGCTATACGACTCAACTCCAACATAATTATTCTGATATAGCTGGCTCTTTTAGGTACTTGAATATTTCCCAGCTGTTCCGGCCCATTTACTGTTATTGCTTCTGTGAACATAGTAGCTAAATAATCCCAACGTGTTACATAAGGCAAATATTGTATAATTGTTCGGTTTTCCGCAATTTTTTCCATCCCTCGGTGTAAATAACCCAATATTGGTTCACAGTCAATAACATCTTCACCATCTAGAGTAATGATAAGTCGAAGAACACCATGCATTGATGGATGGTGGGGACCCATACTGACTACCATCAGGTCTTTTCTTGTAGCTGGTATATTCATAGGTTTTTCCTTAATTCACTCTTTCATGAATTGAATTGCTGAAAACGAAAAAAAGTTCATTCAAATTCACGATCTAATAAATCAAATAATTCAAAATGCTTCTTCAAATTAACGAGTTTTTGATTCACGAATATCCAACCGATTAATCAATTCTTTATAACCTATTCTATTTTTCTTTGACAAATAAGATAGCAGGCGTTGGCGTTTTCCCAGAATTTTACGTAGACCTCTCTGAGATAAATAGTCTTTTTTGTGTAATTGTAAATGGGAAGTAAGTCTTCGTATCCTATTGGTGAAACTTAATATTTGAAATTCAACAGAACCCCTATTTTCTTCTTTTTCTTCTTGTGAAATAACTGAGATGAATGAATTTTTTACCATAAAACGAACCCCCCTTCTTTTTTTAAGATATTTTAAGATATTTTGATTGATAGATATTTTTATTGATCAGTAATAATAATGGCACTTGTTTTAGTTTGGTATAGAGAATAATCTTAATTTCGGTCTAATTTCGATTTTTATTAAATCAAATTAAATCAATCCTATTTTAATTTCAAAATTTGAAAAGGTATACAGTATACAAAGGTATACAAAAGGATGGTTGTTTTCTATCCTCCAAAACGATAAAAACTTAGTCCTAAAATCAGACGATTTTATTGATTCATTTCTAGATCGAATTGATATGTCATTGAATTAGTATCATGTATCAGAATAGAATGTAAGACATTGAATGTGCGCACCTCTTTGTCGTCATCGACCCGCTGCGTTATGGGAAAGATAGCAAAACTTTACTAGTAATGGATTTTCAATCGCGGATACATATGTATCCTTACCATACCGAAACGACTGCCGTTATTGCTATCAAACCAATACCTATTCATACAAGCTAAATCTTCTAATCGATAATTGGGCCATAGAAATAACTTTAAGTTAATAAGTTTCTTTTTATATCCTTTGTTTTTATCCAAAACTTGACTGTTTACCTTATTACCATTCCCTAATGCTGAATTTTTATGCATATCATTTCTATTCCTAGAATTGAAACAAATTAGAATTCTAAATTCTCTCCGAAGTCTAGGTGATAAAATATTTTCAGGAACAAACAAATCATAATGATTTTTATCTCTATTTCCAGTCATCTTTTTATATTTGGTAATGACTTCATCAGAATTCTTATCAATATGGGTTTTTTCTCTGTATTTTTGATTCATTTTGTGTTTACTTTGATGAACCGACGAAATACCAATGGTTTGATACATAATAAATTGCCCATCATTTTTTATAGATAGACGAATTGGTTCAATAATCAAAATTCCTCTTTTGATGAATTCCGTAAGAGTTAAATTTTTCTCAATTATCAGAATATCAAGACTCATTTCTCCTCTTTGAATAGAGGATATAGTTATTTCTCTTGGATTTATCAGTCTAAGCAGGAGACAATATACTTTGATGTTATTGATTATTTTTTTAGTTAAAATATCATCCCATCGCAATTGAAACTGAAAATACCTGTTTAGTAAGAAATCAAACTCCTCTTTTGTATCATTCTTGTCTTGTTTTTTATTTTTTTGTTTTTTCATCTCCGAGTCCATATAATCTTCTTCAACATCTTTTTCTTGGTTTGAAAGAGCAGATTCAAGGTTTGCTTGGTCCGCTGATTCTTTTTGCTCTTTATTTCGTTTTTTTAATTCAAGAGATTTTTTTTCATTGGAGGATATAAAAAGATCTTTATCAGTAACGTTTTCATTTATATTAGAATCTAAAAGAAGTAATTTTTTTGGTATAACCCACGGTTTAGTTTTATACAAATTATAAAGGATCAAAAATTCGGAGAAGAACCAACGTTCAAGATTTGATATGGGGCGGTTTAATATTTCTTCATTCATTCCCATCCAATCCAATTTTTTTTTTTGATTAGATAAATAGATTTCTTGATCTTGATGAATTGTGAGATCAAAAAAATTTTGCTTATTCATTTTATCAATTATTGGATAATCATTAAGTTTATCCTTAGTACATTTTTTATTACTGTTTGGGTCAGTATCAATATTGATCCAAGCTTCAATATTGATTTTCTTTCTAAGACAAAAATGGATAATTCTCCAATCAAAATATTTTCTATCCAGATTTTTATCCATATCTGTAATATCATGTTGTACTCGATCATTATTGATAGGGATAATAGGAATACCTTCCATCATATAAAAAGATTTGAGTTTATTTGTGTTGGAGTTCGAAAAAACTTCTTGGTTGTTTTTTACGTGTAATGACAATTCATAAATTGACGAGTACTTCGTATTTTCAGAATTAATAGATTTATATGCTAACCGATCATATTTATATTGTTTTTTAAAATTCTCTTTTTCATTCAGTAATGAAGCCTTTTCAAAATTTTTTAGTTTTTCGTAGTGAATAAATTTCGTTTTTTTAGATGAGTTACTTAAATCCTTATTTTTATTCATATAATGGTGATTGAATCTATTTCGCCATTTTTGTGGTACTAGTCTAGACCATCTAATGTGAGATATATCATATTGATAATGATTCCTTAACCAATTTGTCCATTGATTTATTCCAGAATTCTGACAATTCTTATGTCTTAATTGAGAAAGAAAAAGTTCTTGTGTTCCAACAAAATAACTCCTTATTTCATTCTTAATAAAAGGAGCTGCTCCATTATATTGCAAGACAGATTTTAACTTATAAAAATCCAAATTGACAAATTGGGTTTGTGAGAGTTTGTAAAATACATAGGCTTGTGAAAAGTAGGATAAGTCACAAAAAGTATTTGAATTTTTTTTACTAATATTAGTATTATATAGTGTCTTTTTTATAGTCAAAATAAAATGAATTAAACTTTGATTTTTTTTATCCATTTTTTCTTGATTTGTTTCATTATTGGTAATGTATTTATTAAATTTTTTTTTTATTGAGTCACGAAATGGTTGTGTATTGATCCTAGGAATATTAATGATCCACAGAAAGATATCTATGTATATCCTTTCAATGAAAAATTTTATAAAATAATGTGATTTGCGTATTAGTCGAGCATTTTTTCTTTTTAATATCTGCCAAATATTTTTTTGTGCTTTCAACCTTTTATTATCATCACTTATTTTGTTAAAACTAATATTTCGATCCGGAATTCTAAATCCGCCCTTTTTTTCATTTGTAATTTTTTCTATTTGATTTATGACCGTGTTTGTTCTATCAGTTAGATCCTGCATTTTTTTTTCTGTCAACGAATAATTTGTCCAATTCCGAGGTATAGTTTCAATGGACGATGGTATAGTTTCAATGGATGATTCAGGAATCATCAGATTACTTATTATCAAATCCTTTTTAGTTTTATTCAATTCATATACTTTTCTTTTTCTCAATCCAAATAATAGAATTGGATTTATTTTTGATAGTTCTTTTTTTATTTCTTTTAAAAAAAGAATCCTTTTAATGATCCATTTTTTTATTTCTTTTGAAACATTTAGAAACAATTTTGTTTTTTCTTTAAAAATTTTTAGAATTAGAAAACATTTCTTTTTCAATTTTCTAATTTTTCTTTTGAGTTCTTTAAAAATGGGTTCAAAAAAAGATTCGTGTTTTCTGGAAGAATCAAAAGGGAATTCTGCTTCCATTCCAAAAATTGTTAAAAAACACGAATCTTTTTTTGAATCTTTCTTTTTCATTGGATCGTTATAAGGGGCTCGTGGATTCGATCTATGCCAAGGTTTCAGACGAAAAGGAAATAGGATCTTAATCTGAATACCGTCTGTTAACCAATCTTTTGGAAATTCTTTTTCTGATAATTGAACGCCATTATAGGTGCATTTAACATGAATTTCTCGATTCCAATCCTTAAAATCTTCGGACCATTCAGGAAATTGAAATAATAGCATACGGGCGATATTTTTAAATATTATCAATGAAGGCAATATAATATATTTTCTAAGAATCGATTGGGTTATTAATAAAAAACCTCTTATTACTTGAGCAAGTAAAATACTATCCCAGGCTTCCGCTATTTCTATACGTGCTTTCTCCTTTCTTTTGGCTTCTTCTTTTTTATCTTCTTCCTTTTTTTTCTCACTTTCTTCTGTGGTTTTCTCTTTAGAATCCGAAATTTTGAGTTCTGTGTTTGTCCACATACCATTTCTAAAAATTCGGTTTATACGTTCGGAAATATCAAAAGAAAAAAAAGGGGATTTGTTTATTCGGTCCAAAAAGAGGGGGGAATGCACGTCTGCCTCAAAGAATTTCCAAGTAACTATTTTACGTCTTTGAGCACGTACAGAGCCTTTGATTAGGTCTCGACGAAAATCTGGTTGTTGTGAATAACGTATCAAAGCAACTTCGTCTGGTTCATCAGTATCATCAGTTTCTTGGGTATTACTATAAGTATCAGTATTCTCTTGGTTATCAGTAAAAATAATTACACTTTTGTCTTTTCTTGAGCGAATCTGCATATTCTCTATCTCACCCTCCTCTCGTTCTTCCTCGTCTAGTTCCCAATCAGCAATTAATTTGTATGGCCAGTAAGGGATTTTTTTATGTATTTCTGTTAATGCAATAGATTTTTTTTTTATCGTTTTCTCGTTTGGAAGAGTTCTATCTGCATCAAATAAAAATTTTAAAACTTTTATTCTATCTTCTGAATCAATTCTTACTTGTTCATGTTTAGGAACTATAAAAGGTCTTTTAAAATTTAAACTTGATGTTGATTTTACAGCAAATTCATTGATTAAGTTCAATAAATAATCCATTTGCTTTGCGCATGCTTTTGTATCAAATGAATTTGGTTTCTGTTCAAATTCTAGGCGATTAATAATAAAAAGGATACTATGAATCTTATTTATCAAAAACTTTTCTATAGAATTTTTTCGAGAAATTTCCTTTTTAATTGAAAGTGAAAACAATTTTTTGATTCGTCCACGATAGGGTCCATTTATGAAAGGATCATATAGT